GAAAGCTTTTATTTGTTTTGTGGCGATAATGCCAAAATTTCAAGTTGGCTCAGTCGTAATTATACTTATTATACTTACAGGCCTCTTGAATCTTCTCATTACCTATTTTTTTGTCTACAGTTAAATTAACTGTTAATTTTATTTAATTATAGGAATTATCTTGTTAAGACCCTATAAATTGATTCAAACCTGAGATTAATACTATAACCACGATGATTCAAAACTTCAACTAAATTCACGGATTCCTTGAGTAAGAACCATTGAATCATCATTTATTCCCTGAATATAATATATATAATGACTAAAAATCCAAAGAAAAAAAAAATTATTACTATTTTTTAATACAACAATATTTCAATTTTATAATTTTGAAATTATAAAATTTATTCTTTGAAATTTTTTTTTTCCAGTTACGAGGTCTAAATAGTAAGTATAAATCATAGTTCAAATATTTCTTAATCTATTTGAGATATTCCGTGTTTCAGATACTAAAAAAGCTATCCGACGAAATAGAACCATCTACAAAAAGATGACAGATAGAATCTCTATACTATTATTAGGATAAATTATAACAAGTCACACACTCATATTCCGGAAATACAGAAACAAATAAATTTCACGGTCAAACTACCAAAATAAGCTAGTGTACTATAAATTTATACTCTAAACAATTTAATTTTTTTGTATTGAACACTTTACTTTGAATCTAATTCATTGAAATTCCATCTAATAAAACAGAGGAATTATAAATCTCCAAAATAATACATAGAAAGACTGCAAATAAAGCCATTGAAATACCCATTAATGGAGTCGTTCCCCATCCCGGAGCTACTTTACCATATTCCGAATTTAATGGTTTCAATAAACTACCTACAGTAGTTCGTCTTGGACCAGATCGAGAACTGCCCTCAACAGTTTGTGTAGCCATAAATCCTATTATATTTATTGAGATCTGTTGACTTTGTATACCATTCCGTTTTAAATAAATGATCTTATCATAGATCCGTTGTGGTCTTGAAATATTATTTTGAACTTAAATATATATATATATAATAATGGAAACAGCAACTCTAGTTGCCATCTTTATATCTGGTTTACTTGTAAGTTTTACCGGGTACGCCTTATATACCGCTTTTGGGCAACCTTCTCAACAACTACGAGACCCGTTCGAAGAACATGGGGACTAGTTGAAGTAATGAGCCTCCCAATATGGGAGGCTCATTACTTCAATTGAGATAAAAAAATATCATTTCACCTTTTTAGTTGGAACTTTAGGTGGTTCTCGAAAGAAGATCGCGAAAAAAATTATCCCTAGAGTCGAAACTAAGAGAAATGTATAAACCAATGCTTCCATATATTTGATCGTGGTTTACAATTATAGCTTCCATACCTATTAAGTTTTTTTGGGGGGGTTGGGATCATCTCCTCCAAAAAAAAAAAAAAAAATAGCAATAAATAGTAAAAAAACGTTGAGTCCAATCAAAAGTTATTTATTACTACAAGAAAATACAAAAAATAAAAGAAATAAACTAAGAGATATGTTGTGTTATATCATACTACTTGTCTTCGTGTAGTTGGATCCCCAATTTTTTGGAATGCTCCAAATTCTACTTGAGCATCCAAATCTGGATCAATACCAGCAAAAACATCTCTGAATAAGGTTCTAGCACCATGCCAAATGTGTCCGAAGAAGAACAGAAGAGCAAATGAAGCATGCCCAAAAGTAAACCAACCCCTTGGACTGCTACGAAAAACACCATCTGATTTTAAAGTAGCACGATCTAATTCAAAAATTTCACCCAATTGAGCGCGTCTGGCATATTTTTTCACAGTAGTTGGATCACTATAACTAACGCCATTGAGTTCACCACCATAAAACTCAACAGTTACACCGACCTGTTCAACACTATACTTAGATTCCGCCCGTCTGAAAGGAACATCGGCTCGAACAATTCCGTCTTTGTCTACCAAAACAACCGGAAATGTTTCGAAAAAGGTTGGCATACGACGTACAAAAAGTTCACGACCTTCTTTATCTCTAAAGATAGGATGGCCTAACCATCCAACTGCTATTCCATCTCCATTATCCATGGATCCTGCCCTGAATAATCCCCCTTTTGCCGGATTATTGCCGATATAATCATAAAACGCTAATTTTTCCGGAATTTTAGACCAAGCTTCAGCTAAACTTTGATTTTCAGCTAAACTCGAACTAACTCTTCGATAAATCTCTTGCTGGAAGTACCCTTGATCCCATTGATAACGAGTAGGACCAAATAATTCAATGGGGGTAGTAGCGGAACCATACCACATAGTTCCGGCAACCACAAAAGCGGCAAAAAAGACAGCAGCAATACTACTGGAAAGTACAGTTTCAATATTTCCCATACGTAATGCTTTGTATAGGCGTTGAGGAGGACGCACACTAAGATGAAATAAACCTGCCAATATGCCCAATGTACCTGCTGCAATATGATGAGAAGCTATTCCTCCAGGAACAAAAGGATCAAAACCTTCTACGCCCCAAGCTGGATTTACAGCTTGTACTTTTCCAGTTAGTCCATAAGGATCGGATACCCATATTCCAGGACCATACAAACCTGTTACATGAAATGCACCAAAACCAAAACAAGCCAACCCTGAAAGAAATAAATGAATTCCGAAAATTTTTGGCAAATCCAAAGAAGGTTTTCCTGTACGGTCATCACAAAATATTTCTAGATCCCAATACACCCAATGCCAGATAGCGGCCAAAAAACACAAACCAGAAAACACAATATGTGCTCCGGCCACACCTTCGTAGCTCCAAATACCGGGATTGGTTATAGTGCCTCCTGTGATACTCCAACCCCCCCAGGAATTAGTTATTCCTAAACGAGTCATAAAAGGGATAACAAACATACCCTGTCTCCACATTGGATCAAGAACAGGATCAGACGGATCAAAAACCGCTAATTCATACAGAGCCATAGACCCAGCCCAACCAGCAACCAACGCTGTATGCATTATATGAACAGAAAGCAACCTACCGGGATCATTCAATACAACGGTATGAACACGATACCAAGGTAAACCCATGAAAATACCCCTTTCTCAAAGAAAAATAGATACTACGTAACTTTATTGCATTGGAAAAGACTATAATTATGCTATTGACCTCCCCGTATTATATCGGAGCAAGGATGAATATTTGTTTTATTCTATTATGTATATTGTTAATAATAGAATACTTCGCTTCGTAGGAACTAAGATAATCAGATTTATTCTATACTCGATAAGCACCAATACGCAATGGGTAGTTGATATCATTTTATATGAACGAATATATCTTTATTTTTTTATTCTTGTAAAGAACCTATTCCTCATAATTTTACGTTATTCATAATTTTTCAGTTATAAATTTTTATAATACAAAGACAAAGATCCATATTTTAAAAAACACTAAACCCATTGTTACGTTTCCACATCAAAGTGAAATATAGTACTTATTTATTTTTGATTATAATTTATGCCTATTGGTGTTCCAAAAGTACCTTTTCGAAGTCCTGGAGAGGAAGATGCATCGTGGGTTGACGTATAGTGCGACTTGTCAGATATATTGGGCCATATGGTTTTTACCATTATCTCATATGATCGAGATATCCTCTATTTCAACCAAGAAAGATTCTTTAAATGATTAAACAGTTGGAGCGTGAAGTGCATTGTGGAGGATTCTAATTATTTAGTGTATCTATTAAAAAATTTTATGGTTTATTTGTTAGTTGAACTAATAAAATTTCCAGGCTCCGTTTACGAGGAACCAAATTGGTATTAGTATGGTAATATGTTTATGATTATTACTTGTTTATTTATACATCTAATCAATTTTATATTAGTATATTAATTTTTTATAGTTTAATAATTATATCTATTGTATTTAAAGATATTATATTGTATAAAAAATGTATTAAAAAAATATATATATATAAATGTATATAGATAATTAAATACATATAGATAGATAGTAATATAAATCTAATAGCTTTATACTAGTAGATTTTTATTAGTAAAAATTTTTATTACTAACTATATCTAAGTTATAAATTTTATTTATAACTTAATTAAAAGGAATCTAAAAGTACTAATAAATATATTATATGTTATAACTAAATTTAACAAATATTAAATTAAAGGTATTCAATTCATTGAATAAAAAAAAATTAAAGTAATAATAAAATAAAAAAGCAGTGGTAATGGAAACATTTGTCCTATATGTACAAATCGGGGGTATCTTTACCCGGAGTAGAGCAGAAACCTAAAAAGAGTGAAGAGGCCCATTCAGGAACAAGAAAACGACATCGTAATTTCTATCGTATAGGATACGATGAATCAATATATCAATGAAAAGTACAGTCGACAAATTTAGTGAATTATTTTTGTATAGTTAAAAAAAGAAATAGAAAACTTTTTTTTTTTTTTATAAAAAAACATATATGAAATAAAGTTGAAGTTAAAAACACGTCTATGCTAAAAGAAGGACTATTAGAATCTACACATTGATTTTTGTTTTCGAAATTTTTTTGAACCGTATGCATTAAAAGATGCATGTACGGTTCGTAAGGGATATAAATGTACCCTGATCAACCGACTTTATCGAGAACGATTACTTTTTTTAGGACAAGAGGTTGATAGCGAGATTTCAAATCAACTTATCGGACTTATGGTATATCTAAGTATCGAAGATGATACCAAAGATCTGTATTTGTTTATAAATTCTCCTGGTGGGTGGGTAATACCTGGAGTAGCTATTTATGATACTATGCAATTTGTACGACCAGATGTACATACAATATGTATGGGATTAGCTGCCTCAATGGGATCCTTTATACTAGTAGGAGGAGAAATTACCAAACGTCTCGCATTCCCTCACGCTTGGCGCCAATGAGGTTTTTTTAAGACACAACAAAACTATGCCTTCGCCATATAAATAAATATTAAGTAATAATAGCATGGCATTTTGAATTCGATATGGATAAAATTATCTTTTTTTTCAACAATTAGATTATGTATCGAGAGAGTTGTATGAAATAAGGAGACCTTCTAATTTTTTATTATCTTTATCTATCGGGAGTCCGATTCAGCGTCACAAACTTTCTTGTTTTCACAACAAAGAGCTCTGATTGATTTTTATGTTATATAAGAGCCCGAAAATAAAAAAAAAAAACAAGATTATTTTTTCCTTATTTTATTTGATCGGATCAAAAAGAAACTTTGGGATTGCTGAATAACAAAAAAGTAAAATTACTTTTTTAATAAGTATAATTTCTATTTTTCAATTAAATTATCACTTAAATATAGAATATTTATATTAAAATAAATATATATATAGCAACGGAGCCATCATAGTATTTTAAAATTACTTTGAAAAGAAGGATGGTAATTTGATTATTTTTGATCTAGGTATCATTGATCCTATTGTTTAAAAATAATAGTACATTCAAGAGCCGTATGCAATGCACAAAGGATGCCTGTACGGTTTGTTATTTAATTATAGAATATTTTATTCTAACTTTATCATATGAGATAGAGGAGTCTTTTTTTTATTTTATACAATCAGGGTAATGATCCATCAACCTGCTAGTTCTTTTTATGAAGCGCAAACAGGTGAATTTATCTTGGAAGCGGAAGAACTTCTTAAACTACGTGAAACCCTCACAAGGGTTTATGTACAAAGAACGGGCAAACCCTTATGGGTTGTATCTGAAGATATGGAAAGGGATGTTTTTATGTCATCCACTGAGGCCCAAGCTTATGGAATTGTTGATCTTATAGCGGTTGACTAAAAATACGTGGATTTCGTGTAAAGGTGTGATTTGCTATTTTTTTTTTTTTTTTATTCTTATGGATAAAAATAAAATTAACTCAAAGTGTTTCTGAATCATCCGGTTAGGATATATCTAAACCAGCACATTTTATATACGACTCAACATGCCAACTATTAAACAACTTATTAGAAATACAAGACAGCCTATCAAAAATGTTACGAAATCCCCGGCTCTTGTGGGATGTCCTCAACGTAGAGGGACATGTACTAGGGTGTATGTGCGACTCGTTTAGATCATTTCTGTCATAAAAACCCCTTTTAAAAGTACAGTACATATGATCAATACCCGTTAATAGATAGAATAGATTAACTTAGTTATTATCTAGATAAATCTATTATATTGCTTTATGGTGTATGAAATTTATGGTTTTGATTAGTACAAATTAAATCCAAATTACTTAAAAAAATGTGAAGTAATTCCCCATTAGTAACATATGGTTAGACATTAAGCGGGGATATTGGTCAAAACAGAAAGATTAAGGTCCCATTCTTGCAAAAACGGACTAACAGGGTCAGCTACCCAGCTAATTTTTGTAATTAAATACCGTTACTATAGAAGTGGATCTAATTGTGAAAGATCCATTACTGGATAATTCATGGTAGAGCCAAAAGTTTGAACTATACAAGTTACAAATAAAAATACAATAAAGAATATTGATGAAATTAGGTTTTAAAGGGGCTCCGGTGTATAGAAAAGACCTCACCGTTTACGAAGTAACTATAGAAACGATGGAACCCACTATTTTTTATTAAATAGATAATTTTTTTTTTTGATTAATTTACTATCCTTTTGAGACCTCATAGGATACAATTTTTTATACAAGATAAAATTAAATAACTAAAAAAATAAAAATCGTGGGTAGGAAGGTTAGCGTAGCCAAAGCTATGGGAATTTATATTATATATATAGGAAAAACTTGTTTTGTTATTATTTGATTGGGGAAGATAAAATAACTGAAAGAAAAATAAATCAATTAGTTATTCGTCAAAGTTTCATTTATTCAATGACCAGAATTAAGCGAGGATATATAGCCCGTAGACGTAGAACAAAAATACGTTTATTTGCATCAAGTTTTAGAGGGGCTCATTCAAGACTGACTCGAACTATGATTCAACAGAAAATAAGAGCTTTGGTTTCGTCTCATAGGGATAGAGGTAAACAAAAAAGAAGTTTTCGTCGTTTATGGATCACTCGAATAAACGCAGGAATTCGTGAAATGGGGGTATCCTATAATTATAGTAGATTAATAAACAATATATACAAGAGACAGTTGCTTCTGAATCGTAAAATACTAGCACAAATAGCTATATCAAATAGGAATTGCTTTTATATGATTTCCAATGAGATCATAAAATAGGTGGATTTATAAAATCCCATCACATAAATTAAAGGAAGTCTCCCGGAGAATCAACTCCGGGAAGATAGAGTTGAAATCACAAAACAAAGTATAATTAGGATATAAAAAATAAAGGGTTTAAAATAAATGAAAACATTCATTAAAATTTTTTTTTATCAGAATATATAAATTATTTCGTTTTTTTTTTACAACACGACAATAAAATATTTTTTTTCTCTTTTTTGAACAAAACATCAATCTACATTTTAATTGGCTTTTTGGATTATATTAAGAAAATTTTAAAGTAAGTTTATTTATTTCGGGTTCTAAGACCAGTGGGTCTGGCAGTCGACTCAGTTCTTTCAAATTGTTTTTCATTATTAAGAAAAGGTAACGAAGATAAAATACGAGCTTGTTTTATAGCACTAGTAATTAATCGTTGTTGTTTCAAGGTCAATCTATTAACGCGTCTAGATAATATTTTTCCTTGTTCACTAATAAATCGACTAATTAAACTCATGTTTCTATAATCAATTCGATCCCCCGATTGTATCGGGGGCAAACGCCTACGAAAAGATCGCTTGGATTTAAGAAAAGTTCGCTTGGGTTTATCCATGGTTTGTTTAATTTATTAATTAAAACCATACCACAAATCCTATTTGTTCGTATCTTAAATTAAATAAAATGAACGAGGATTGGGTTTGATTCGATTTTATTATTATTTTTTTTTATCTTTTTTAAATTAAATGTATATTTATATATATATTATTTATTATATATGATATATATCATTTTACTTTTTATATAAGTATAATTATATAAGTATAAGTTTATTTAAATATATATATTTAAATAAACTTATATATTTTTTTAGAATTGAAATATATACTTTATAACGTTACTTTTTAAAAGGGTGATATATAGTCCCATAAATCTATTTCTTTATCTCCCCATGAAGCGTATGCTTGTGACAATAGGGACAGAATTTGTTTAATTCCAATCGATTTGGAGTATTGTGTCGATTCTTTTGAGTAATATACCTATAAATGCCCATTGATGCCTTATTCTCGTTTATCCCGTTTCGAACACAACTAGTACATTGCAAAATCACGGTAACTCGGACATCTTTTCCCTTAGCCATGAACCTCCTTTGGATTTTTTAGTTACTCAATTATTTATATATATATTTTGTCTACCAAATGAATAATAAAGTAAGGACAAAAAAAGTAGAAGTTACCACCTATAAATTCAATTTTGAAAGATTTTGATACAATGTATTATTAATTAATACAATTAAAAATAACGTTACTTTATTTTTTATTTAAATAAAGTAAAGTGTAAATAATGAGTAAGTTCCTATAATTCTATTTAAAATAATATTCACTTTATTATTTTTTTTAAGGACCTTGTCTATGTTTAATCGAATAAAAAAAACTGTGGTGTAAAGGATATTAATTAATCTTATAATAGATACATCCCCTTTTTTTACATTTTACTTTACCACTATAGATTAGTATTTAATCTAAATTAAATATTTAATTTAAAATTTTAACAAAATTGTTTAATTGGAAATGAAAAATAGATTTCACAGATGGTTAATTAATTTGTATTCTTTCTCTTTCCTCCCTTATATAGTTTTTTAAAAGGGAAAAAAGAGAAAAGAAGTTAAGAGAAAAGCGATTGATTAGTCAACTATATTTAATTGTATCTCTAATTTTTTTCATTCTTTACTATCACTAACTAGAATGAAAAAACGGGAATGTTAATGCATCTGGGAAAAAACGATTAATCTCTATCAATAGACCTGCTAAAGCTCCGAACCATAGAGTACTTATTACCGGTGCCACAGAGAGATAGGTTTTTAGATCTCGCATTGAAGACCCTCCTTATTTATTTTAATGTAAAACATAAATACCTATATGATCAGAGGCATATGTACTTAATGAACCCGTGTATTATAGTTATACACGAACTAACAATTCTCAATTGAAATGTATAATGCTCTTTTCAAAATATTTTCCATTTTTAAAAATAAAATAGGAAACAGTTCAGTTTTATTATTTATTTTTATTTTTTAAAATAAAAATAAAATAATTTATTTTGTGTCGGATTCTGTATTTCATTATTGTATATTATCTAGGTTTTTTACGAAATTAATCATTAATATTTATTTTATTAATGTAATAAATAAAATAATATATATTTAATAATATATATATATAATTATATTAATAATATACTAAATATATTTTATATACTAAATATATTTTTTTTATTTATATGTTATATTTTATTAGACTATGAAATATATGAGACCAAAAGGAAAAAACAGGAGTACAAAAAATTATATAGCTGAATGAATACACTAATGATATGGAAAACACCACAGGAATTGTCTAGAATGACATAGTAGATCAAATTAAGGGATGTAGCGCAGCTTGGTAGCGCGTTTGTTTTGGGTACAAAATGTCACGGGTTCAAATCCTGTCATCCCTACCTACTACTTATACTTTTAAACTTTGATCTTTATCTCAAAATTAAATTAGATATATTTTAATTAGACATAAATAAGTATATAGTAAAATTTTATTACTATATAGATAGTAAAAATTAATATAGATAGTAAAAATGAATATCTAGGTATTAATATATAATTTTTGTGTTTATTTTTTACACCATTGTTTGATAAGAAAGCGCTCTTAGTTCAGTTCGGTAGAACGTGGGTCTCCAAAACCCGATGTCGTAGGTTCAAATCCTATAGAGCGTGATTTTGATCTTATTAAGATTAGATCAAAGTTGA